ATCGTAAGCAAGAAGATTGTTTACGAAGAAACAACAAGAAAAATTCATATTCTGATACATAAGAGTTATATAGGAATCGAAATAGTCTTTTATTTTCTTTTTTCAAAAGAAAAATCGATTTCATTGAAGTAATAAGACTATTCCAATTCGAATAATAGTTGAGAAAGAATCGCAATAAATGCAAAGATGGAACATCTTGGATCCGGTATTCAAGGAGTTGAACCAAGATTTCCAAATGGATAGGATAGGGTATTTCTATATGTGATAGATAATGTAAATGCAAAAATTTGTCTTCTAAAAAGGGAAATATTGAATGAATAGATTGTAAATTTTGAAACTTTGGTATTTGTTTTTCTTCCGGACAAAATAGTTCTCCTAGCGAGAATGGGATTTCTACAACGATCGCAAACCCCTCAGATAGAATCTGAGAATAAAAATCAGAATAAAAATAATTGCTGTGATCCAACAATCGATCTTGGTTAGGATGATTAACCGAATTAATCCAAAAATTCTGCTGATACATTCGAATAATTAAACGTTTCACAAGTAGTGAACTAAATTTCTTGTTATTACAACCAAAAATTTCCACAGGTTCGGAACCATTTAATCCATAATCATGGGCAAATGCATAAATATATTCCTGAAAGAGAAGTGGGTAGACGAAGTATTGTTGACGAGATTTCGGTTTTTCTGAATACCCTTCCAATTTTTCCATTTGTATTTCTACTTGAATCAGAGAAAAAAAGCATTTCTCGGTTTATCAAATGATGATACATAGTGCAATATGGTCAGAACAGGGTGTTACATTTTTTAACACAAACCCTGGAAAGAAAGGAAGTCTAATCCATAGATCTTTTTCCGCTCCTTTTCTATCGAATTTGTTTATGTTTGTTCTAATTACAAAAATTAGAAAAAAGAACAAATCCTTTATTTTATTTTTGCGGGCCAATCGCTCTTTTGACTTTGGAATACAGTCTTTTTATCAATATACTGCTTCTTTTACACATTCAATTCATAACATCTCTTTTCAATCCATAATCAAGAATAATTAGGATTTCTAAAAAAAAAAAAAAAGTCAAGGCTCCACTCATAGGAAAACCCAACCTTTCCCCGCATCAGGCACTAATCTATTTTTAACGTCTAATTAGATCGGGGAATCATTCCAATTAAGAAGTTAAGCTCGTTGCTTTTTATTTTACCATAATTAGAGCCAGGCTCTATCCATTTATTCACTAGACCCAGAAAATCAGAATTTTTTTCTTCCAAAAATAAATAAAAAAAAAAGAAATTGATTTTATTACGACATGCTATTTTTTCCGTTCATTACCTTTGAGGATCAGTCGGGGTATTCTAGACTCTACCAAGAGTCTGGACGAATTTGTTGCTTCATCCAAATGTGTAAAAGATCATAGTCGCACTTAAAAGCCGAGTACTCTACCATTGAGTTAGCAACCCAGATAAAAAAAATAAGGTCTTAGATACGATCGAAATCCAAAAATCGATGGAATTACACCGGACGCTCCTGTCAAAACATTGAATTAGCAAGACATCAAAAGAAAGATTTTATCACCAATTAAAAACACTCAAATACAAAAATGAGCAGATCCGGTGAAATTTCACCAAGGTTAAAAAAGGAGCGGCCCCAATCACAATGAAAAAATTGTCATTTTTTTAGCAATTTTTATTTTTTTATTTAAAGAAATAAAAAAATATTGTATGAGAGTACATGCAAGGGGGGCAACCCCATCATTTGAGCGAAGTGTAGACAGAAATACCTAATATGGAGTGACGATAAAGAGACCCATCTATCTACAAATTCTATTTGTTCAATAGACCTTTGTCAATGGAAATACAATGGTAAGAAAACCAATTAGATACAAAAAGGAAATAAAATAAGGGCTTTTGTTGGATTGGCACGATATAAATGCAGCAAAAAAAAAGTAGGACTAAGAAAGAGGCAAATTGTGTCTAAATAATTAAGGGGTACTAGTGACCCTCTCCTACTTTTTTATTCATTTAGTTCTTCAATTAACTCAAAGTTCTTTCTTTATCTTTAAAGAATTCTGCCTTCCTTAAAATATCATAAACAGTTCTTGTAGGTTGAGCACCTTTTTCAAGGAAATAGAGAATAGCTGGAACATTTAAACAAGTTTGATTCTTTATCGGATCATAAAAACCCACTTTTCGAAGATCTCTTCCTTCTCTTCGAGATCGAACATCAATTGCAACGATTCGATAGACAGCTTATTGGGATAGATGTAAATAAACAATGCCCCCCCTAGAAACGTATAGGAGGTTTTTTCCTCATACGGCTCGAGAAAATGATTCGAATTTCTGTCTATAATACAAGTAGATAGAAATTCGACTATGACTTGCATGAATTTCCTTACAGAAAATAAAAAACAAATTTCATTTATACTCATGACTCAAGTTGGCTAATTTTGACTGACAGACTTCAAAAGAAAAATCCTTCGAAATTTTTTGAGTCGTCTCTAAACTCTTTTCTTTATCTCATCTCGAACAAATTGACTTTTATTCCTTATTCTAATCTAATTCTATTGTTGAGACGGTTGAAAATGGTGTTTACTTGTTCCGGAATCCTTTATCTTTGATTTGTGAAATCCTTGGGTTTAGACATTACTTCGGAAATTCCTATTCTTTTTTCTTTCAAAAGAGTAGCAACATACCCTTTCTTTTTTTCTTATTTCCTTCGATTCTATTTCTATATTAAGGATAGACTGACAAAGTTGGCCTAATTTATTAGTTTTCACTAACCCTAGATTCTTTCCCTTGATAAAAAAGAAATTCTGTCCTCTCGAGCTCCATGGTGTACTATTTACTTACAAACAACCCAGCGCAAATTCGGTTCGGGATGAATAGAACAGACTATGTCGAGCCAAGAGCATTTTCATTACTATGAAAAATGATGGATAGCAAAATCCACAATCGATCATGTCCTTCAAGTCGCACGTTGCTTTCTACCACATCGTTTTAAACGAAGTTTTACCATAACATTCCTCTAATTTCATTGCAAAGCGGTATCGAGAATTGATCCAATATGGATGGAATCATGAATAGTCATTGGTTTTGTATACTAATTCAAACTTGCTATCTATGGAGAAATATGGATAAAAGAAATAAGTATTTATCAGGGAAGACTCTGCAAAGATCCAATTTATTTAAACCCATATTCTATCATATGAATGAAACATAGTTCGAAAAAGATGAATAAAATCGTTTGCTTAAGACTTATTTATTATTGAATTTCCATACTCAACAGAGAACTCGAGATGATCAATCCTGAAATGAGAAGGATCTACTCTTCTCCAACAAATAAACTATGCCAATGAAAAGATTGGCAGTTTTTTGGTAGTTATAAAATTCTCATACTTCTTCGACTTGAGTAACAAAAGAAAGAAAAAATGAAGTAAAAAAAAATTCGTGTAAAGTAAAATTACAGTCTTTGCTTTTACTTATAGCATTCTTTCTTTTAGGTAAAAGAAAGAACGAAAAATAAAAAATAAGACTTTTCTTATTTTTTATTTTTCGAATCCATTCTATACCAAAGAAGGACCCTTACTTTTTACTAATAATACAACAAAACAAAAATATATCTCTATCACAAAGGGATAGGTCTCATTTTTTATACAGTGTTTTACCTCAGAAAAATTTTTGCAATCAATTCGAAAGTCGAGTAGACAGAATATATGAATTTATCTCTAATCCTCACATTCCATTGATTTAGAAATGGATATTTGCAAATCAGATAATACCTAAAATAGAAAAATCGAGTCCCTATCCGTAGAATGGAAACTTTTTCTTTTTTCTCACGCCGATCTTGGTCAAAAGTTTTAAGGCCTGTGCTGAAACTAAAAACATCCTACTCTTTAATCTGTCCATGAAACATAGAATTAGGATACTCCCCCCCTTTTTTTTTTTACTTACTTTAGTTCTTTAGTTCGGGAAAAAGAAATAGGAGGTACTTCTTTTCTTTCACATTGTGTGTCAAATGTATCCTGTAAGAATTCCCACTTCATGGATATGGAACATAAAGTTTATCTAAGAAGTTCGAATTTCAAAACACATATTCAAAACAAATATGAGTAATGAGTAGTAGGAGCATATCCTGAATGTGCCTGATAGACCAAAATTGATCATGAAAAAAAAAGATATTCAATTTGACTGGACTTAACACTTGATTTTGTTTTCTGAGAAAGAAAATGAATGCTTAGAAATGCATCTAATCTAAGAGTTCATAAGAGATAATTATTCTCTTTAATAAACTTTTGTGTCGTGCAGGGCACAATACGATTCTATCTTTCGTTTCATCAGAAAAAATCTGGGACGGAAGGATTCGAACCTCCGAGTAACGGGACCAAAACCCGCTGCCTTACCACTTGGCCACGCCCCATTTCGTTTTATGGGACACTAATAAACACTATTATGTTTCTATATTATTCGTCAATCCCACTTCAATTACCTAAAAAATGAGGGATATTTTCTTGCTAGGATTCTAGACATGCGGATAATATAGAATCCAAAAAATGCATTGATCATTACATGGAATTCTATTAAGATATTATATGAAAGTCGAATTTCTTCCATTCTTATTTGAGAATGCGAATACAAGGAGGTATTTTGTGTTTGGGAAAGTCCGAATAAAAAAGAAAAAAGGATTTTGAATCCACCTTTTCTTTTCCTTTTTCCCTTAGAAAAATAACTCAATCAAAATCCAATTATCTACTCTATAAGAACGAAATGCTTGTTATGCCTAATATACTTAGTTTAACCTGTATCTGTTTTAATTCTGTTCTTTATCCGACTAGTTTTTTCTTCGCCAAATTACCCGAAGCTTATGCCATTTTCAACCCAATCGTGGATATTATGCCTGTCATACCTGTACTCTTTTTTCTATTAGCGTTTGTTTGGCAAGCTGCTGTAAGTTTTCGATGAAATCTTTACTATTCTGTCTGCCAAATTTAATGATGTATTCATTCCAAAAAAATTAAAAAAATGGATAAGAGCAGAGAAGTCTTATATTATGAACCTTCGATTCTCAAATTCAAATTCTTCTACATTGAATGTATAGCTGCAGCAATAATTTTGGATCAGCCTTTCTACCCCCTGTACCTACGTTGAGCAGGTACTTTTAGGTAACCGCACAATACCTAAACAAATTTTTGAACGAATTTTTGATATTGATAAGAGTGCTTATTATAAAGCAATTCTTGTCTTGCAATTTTTTTTTAAGAATTGGTTTTTGCATTTTTATTTTAGGTGTCAAAATAAACAAAACCCATCCTAGTGGATCTGTGTGGTAAGGAAAAACGGGTAATCTATTCCTTAAAAAAAAATCTTGGAGATTATGTAATGCTTACTCTCAAACTTTTTGTTTATACAGTAGTGATATTCTTTGTTTCCCTCTTTATCTTTGGATTCTTATCTAATGACCCAGGACGTAATCCTGGGCGTGAGGAGTAAAAATCCCAAATTTTTGGGAATTTTTTCTTACAAGTTGGATTTATTTCGTACATTTATCTATGAGAAAATCCGGGGGTCAGAATTCCTTACAATTCGAAAGTCCCAAACGATCCGAGGGGGCGGAAAGAGAGGGATTCGAACCCTCGGTACAAAAAAATTGTACAACGGATTAGCAATCCGCCGCTTTAGTCCACTCAGCCATCTCTCCCCGTTCCAAATCGAAAGGTTTTCGTGATATGACAGAGGCAAGAAATAACGATTCCAAAAAATCCTTCCTTTTTTTTCATTTCAAAAGTGCATAAAAATTATATTGCCAATTCCATTTTAGTTATATTCTTTTTTCTTAATGTTAATAAAAAAAAGAAGAAAATTCTTGTTTTTTCTTTCTCAAATTCGATATAGGCTGAGAGACAATCAGATATATTTTCTCTTCAGCGGACATTTCTGTATAGGACTTGTTAGAATAAAACAAGCAGGTTATATAAAAAAAATTCTTTTTTTTATTTATCAACAAAGCAAAAAAGGTTCTTATCAAACCCACCATAAAATTGGAAAGAAAGATAAAGTAAGTAGACCTGACCCCTTGAATGATGCCTCTATCCGCTATTCTGATATATAAATTCGATGTGGATGAAATTGTTGTATAAGCGGATTTTTTGTATTTCCTTACACTTAGACCGGGCAAGGCAAGAATTTTTCGCTATTTACGATTTCATATTCTTGTTACTAGACGTTCTAGAGGAATAAGAAGAAATCGCAACTCTTTTCCGTTACACATAAAATGGATTTCGAAAGTCAATTTTTCTTTTCAATATCTTTCTTTTTTTTTTCAGAATCCCTTTTTTGTTCTTCCACCCATGCAATAGAAAGCGAATGAGAAAAGAGGGGTTATTTTCCCTTAAAAGATAGGCTTTTAAATAGGAATCATGGAATAATGCGGAATTCAAATGTTTATTTCTTTATTTCTATAGTATAAGAAAAATGAATCGAATGAAATTCATGCATTTACCATGACCTCGGTTGTGACCCCATAGATAAAAATGCAAAATTTGTATCTTCGAGACCATTGAAAAAGGGCATTGAACGAGAAAGAAATCGTCCACAGATAATAAAACTATCGTATGCCTTGGAAGTAATATGAGGTGCTCGGAAATGGTTGAAGTAATTGAATAGGAGGATCACTATGACTATCGCCCTTGGTAGAGTTACTAAAGAAGAAAATGATCTATTTGATATTATGGACGACTGGTTACGAAGGGACCGTTTCGTTTTTGTAGGATGGTCCGGCTTATTGCTCTTTCCTTGTGCTTATTTCGCTTTAGGGGGTTGGTTTACAGGGACTACTTTTGTAACTTCTTGGTATACCCATGGATTGGCTAGTTCCTATTTGGAAGGTTGCAATTTCTTAACCGCGGCGGTTTCCACCCCTGCCAATAGTTTAGCACACTCTTTGTTGCTACTATGGGGACCGGAAGCACAAGGGGATTTTACTCGTTGGTGTCAATTAGGTGGTCTGTGGACTTTTGTCGCTCTCCATGGGGCTTTTGCACTAATAGGTTTCATGTTACGTCAATTTGAACTTGCTCGGTCTGTTCAATTGCGGCCTTATAATGCAATTTCATTCTCTGGTCCAATCGCTGTTTTTGTTTCCGTATTCCTTATTTATCCACTGGGACAATCTGGTTGGTTCTTTGCGCCGAGTTTTGGCGTAGCAGCTATATTTCGATTCATCCTTTTCTTCCAAGGATTTCATAATTGGACGTTGAATCCATTTCATATGATGGGAGTTGCCGGAGTATTAGGCGCGGCTCTGCTATGCGCTATTCATGGGGCTACCGTAGAAAACACTCTATTCGAAGATGGTGATGGTGCAAATACCTTCCGCGCTTTTAACCCAACTCAAGCTGAAGAAACTTATTCAATGGTCACTGCTAACCGCTTTTGGTCCCAAATCTTTGGTGTTGCTTTTTCCAATAAACGTTGGTTACATTTCTTTATGCTATTTGTACCCGTCACCGG